GTATTAGAAATGATACCTTGGGACGGATGTAAAGCCAAACAAATAGCTTCCGCTCCAAGAACAGAGGATTGTGTCGGTTGTAAGAGATGTGAATCCGCCTGCCCAACAGATTTCTTGAGTGTTCGAGTTTATTTATGGCATGAAACAACCCGCAGCATGGGTATAGCTTATTAATACGTTACAGAAAACCCTACTTGAGCCCATTTTTTTTTTACCGCCAAAACCTGTGCTCAAAAATATCTTATTTTTGGGCATAGGTTTTTCTGGTCCAAGTGTATCTTGTCTTTACCACGAACAAATTTCCTTGGTTAACAATAATTGTAGTTTTACCAATATTTGCGGGTTCCTTTATTTTATTTCTTCCACATAAAGGAAATAGGGTAATTAGGTGGTATACTATATGTATATGCATGTTAGAACTTCTTCTAACAACCTATGCATTCTGTTATCATTTTCAATTGGACGATCCATTAATCCAACTAGTAGAGGATTATAAATGGATCAATTTTTTTGATTTCCGTTGGAAATTAGGAATAGATGGACTGTCTATAGGACCCGTTTTATTAACAGGATTTATCACTACTTTAGCTACTTTAGCAGCCTGGCCTGTTACTCGGGATTCTCGATTATTCCATTTCTTGATGTTAGCAATGTACAGTGGTCAAATAGGATCATTTTCTTCTCGGGACCTTTTACTTTTTTTCATCATGTGGGAATTAGAATTAATTCCGGTTTATCTACTTCTATCCATGTGGGGAGGAAAGAAACGTCTCTACTCAGCCACAAAATTTATTTTGTACACGGCGGGAGGTTCCATTTTTCTCTTAATGGGAGTTCTGGGTGTCGGTTTATATGGTTCTAATGAACCAACATTAAATTTTGAAACATCAGTGAATCAGTCGTATCCTGTGGCTTTGGAAATAATATTCTATATTGGATTTTTTATTGCTTTTGCTGTCAAATTACCGATTCTACCCCTACATACATGGTTACCAGATACCCACGGAGAGGCACATTACAGTACTTGTATGCTTCTAGCCGGAATTTTATTAAAAATGGGAGCGTATGGATTGATTCGGATTAATATGGAATTATTACCACACGCTCATTCTATATTTTCTCCTTGGTTGATGATAGTAGGTACAATACAAATAATCTATGCAGCTTCAACATCTCCCGGCCAACGCAATTTAAAAAAACGAATAGCCTATTCCTCCGTATCTCATATGGGTTTCATACTTATAGGAATTGCTTCTATAACCGATACGGGACTCAATGGAGCTATTTTACAAATAATCTCTCATGGGTTTATTGGTGCTGCACTTTTTTTCTTGGCAGGAACGAGTTATGATAGAATACGTCTTGTTTATCTCGAACAAATGGGCGGAGTAGCTATCCCCATGCCAAAAATATTTACGATGTTCAGTAGTTTTTCCATGGCTTCGCTTGCATTACCGGGTATGAGTGGTTTTGTTGCAGAAGTGATAGTCTTTTTAGGAATAATTACCAGCGAAAAATATCTTTTAATGCCTAAAATTGCCATCACTTTTGTAATGGCAATTGGAATGATATTAACTCCTATTTATTCATTATCTATGTTACGCCAGATGTTCTATGGATATAAGTTATTTAATACTCCAAACTCTTATGTTTTTGATTCTGGACCGCGCGAGTTATTTGTTTCGATCTCCATTTTTCTACCTGTAATAGGTATTGGTATGTATCCGGATTTTGTTCTTTCACTATCAGTTGACAAGGTTGAAGGTATTCTATCTAATTATTTTTATAGATAGTTTTCTTAAAGAAAAAACCCCTATGATTTTTAAGAGTTGGTTGACTAATGAAAAGAAAAAAGAAGAAGGATTTTTATTCTCTTAAATCTTAAATAAAGTAAAAACAAAATATGAATTTGAATTTTCACCCAATATACTTGGTCTTTGCGACAACCGTGTGAATCACTACACTACTTGACTTGATTCACACGGTTGTCGCCGGTTGACACAAGGTGTTTTATATACACCTTATTCTACTCTGTTTGTATTCGTAAGAACTTTTCTGGAATTTAACTAGAGGTTAACGTAAATGAACCATAACTATGTAGCCCTATTCCTAATAGATTTACCCCAAAATAGCATATCCAAATTATAAGAAAGCCTAGAGTCGCCACAATTGCGGAATTTGCCCCCTGAAAATTTTTATTTGTTCTAATATGCAAATAAATTGCGAATACGATCCAAGTAATAAAGGCCCAAGTTTCCTTTGGATCCCAACTCCAATATGATCCCCATGCTTCATTAGCCCATACTGCTCCTGAAAGAATACCTATGGTTAAAAATATAAATCCTAGGCTAATCACACGATAACTCCAATAATCTAATTGTTGAATCAATTGGGCCTTGTAATAATTCTTAGCAGACAAAAAATAATTTTTTTTCAAAATATTGTTTCTTTCATTCTTGTATTGGATTTCACCAAATGAAAAAGACTCATTTAATTTTAAGAAATTATTACTTTTATAACTATAAAAAATCTTTCTAAATGTAATGACTAGAAGTGCTACTGATAATAATGATCCACAAAGAAGAGCCGCATAGCTCAATATCATCATACTTACGTGCATTATTAACCACTCCGATTGTAGAGCAGGTACTAATATTGTGGGTTTACGTATTTCAGTTAAAAGACCCGAAGTAGCAAAGCCTTGGGTAAAAATAGTACTTGAGGCAGTTATTTCGGTTAAATAATTTTTTCTTATTTTGAAATAAGGGACTATATGAATAAGGGAGAAACTCCATGAAAGAAAGATTAATGATTCATATAAATCACTTAGTGGGAAATGGCCCGAATAAATCCAACGAGTGATTAATAATCCTGTTAGACATAAAAAAGTAACTACCATCCCCTTTTCTGACGAATCATATGGTTTTATGATTTCATTGCCCAATAAGGTTATTAAATGAATTATAATTACAATTGAAACAATCGAAAAGGAAATATGAGTGAATATATGCTCTAAAGTTGAAAATATCATAAAAATGAAAAAAAGGGAGGGAATCCCCTAAATTAATATTAATTAAGAATTAGAAATCGGGAATTTAATTTATTTTTATTATAGGATCTATTGGATATCTTTTAGAAGATGTCATGCCGCCACTCGGACTCGAACCGAGATGCTCTAGCACTGCTTCCTAAGAGCAGCGTGTCTACCGATTTCACCATAGCGGCTTACTCGAACTAATAATAGCCTATTTATATTCAATCGTCGATATTGAACAAGTCAATTCAATCAAATAAGTTTTTTAGTCAACACTCAAATTGATAAAAAAAATGAGTTCAAAAGTCAATTTGAAGGTTCATTAGTTTCATTTATTAGGGTGTCCGGTTTATTTATCTTAGGGCTTTGACGTAGTTTATCCTATTCTAAAATCCAACTTTTGTAAGTAGATTATTCTCTCGATAGAATAAAAAAACTGTTTTCATTTTTTACTTTTATTGATACTTCATTATTTCTCGTTTATCTGATTTCATAAATTTCAAACAAAAAATAAATTTTCTCAATGAATCCAAAATAGGTTATTTTGAATTACTTCAAATTGACACATTATTTGTACATTGACAGATTAGTTATACATAATATCTCCACAATGAAGTTCTTTTATTAATTGGAATTGGGCTCAAAATTGGAGATATATGGTAAATCCATTTCATTTTCATATAGTAATTAAATTACTAAAAATTATAAAAAATTAGAAATTAAGAAGTCATAAAGTTATCCAAAATTTTTTACCATGTAATCCATTAGTTTCAACAATCCATTAATTTGAACTAAAAATATTATATCTGCCCTTCCCGAGAAAGAGAAAAATTGTTCATTATTGTAAAGGTCGATGGGGAAAATAAGACTCCCCACCACAAAAATATTAGTGAAAATATACTACAAAGAAATAAAAAATCTTGTATTTTTTTCTTTATTCTTTTTTTTTAGAATTCAGAAAACAGAAGAATTCTTTTTTTTAGACATCTTATAAGATGGAAACCTGGTCTATTTCATATTGATTAGAATAGGGACTGCCAATTGTTAATTTCATATTAAAAAAGTATTGAGCCAAATTTTTGAGTCAAATCCATTCCGCTTATTCCAATATTTTAGGACTTATTTGTTTGTCGTACAAAAAAACTTTTTGAATTCCCAGTAGAAAGAGATTTCCCTAATGACAAAGCTTTTAACGCCGCCCAATATCCTTTCCTTTTCCAAATATTTTTACGAATACGCTTTTTTGATATAGAAGTACGTTTTTTTGGAACTGCCATTTGAAAATCATTGTTATAGTTGGATGTGAAAGACATCTATTATTCAATTCAAAACAAATTATTATTTCTTATTGATTATCTATTTTTTCTATAAATAATATTCTCTTTATAAATTATAAAAAATAAATATAGATATGTGAAAGATCCGTTAAATTGGATCAAAAATTACTCGAAATAATAAAATTTTGATTCCATACAATATTTGTCAAACCAAAAATTTTTGGTTTGGAACTCTTAGTTCTCGTTCTTTATCTCTCAAATTTATATCTTTAGAATCTGCTAGGTCATAGAAATGAAACTTAATGATTTAATAAAATTTAATAAAATAAAGAAAGAACCTAAAAGACCTTGATTTTCGTCATTCTAGACTTTATTTATACGTAATAAAATACCTCAAAGGATTGTAAACTTTTCCCTAATAAAAAACTTGAGTCTTTTTTTAGTCAAACTCGAGAAAAGAATACACCTAAATTCAATTTTAAAATTCGAATGAGATTACTAATAAATCTGTTAAAGGATACGTGATTTGATAAAAAAATATCTCAGTCGTTTTTTACCCTTTCTCGATAAAAAAAGTTCATTTTAGATCTATAATATTCTAACGTTTACTAAAAAATCGTTTTGATTGAAATGGAAAACAATCAATCCCATAATGAAGTAGTTAATGCGTTGAAAGAAACTAACTAAAT